GCGCTGTCATCTATCTCGACCCATTCCATGATTTTTTTCTCTGTATGAGGACCTCCTTCCCTTCTGCCCACTCTCCGTTCACACAGTTCTCAAAGCAGAGGAGGAAGGGTGGGCAGAAGGTACCACGAGCCCTCTGTCCCACACATCTATCCAGAAGCAAGTGTAGTTCACCGGTTCCACCGAATGCTCCTATCTCTCGGCAAAGATCGTGTGAGTGTGCAGTTATGCTTCGGATGCTTCGCAATAGATCGACCCAGTTCCCGTTCTTTTCCGGTGCACTCGCTTTATATCTCCGATACACAAGGAAGGACGCGGTGGGAAGGAAGCAGCCCTAGCCTCTGTCCGGCCGATCATTCCGCTGGCATCTTGCATTCACGCCTCCGTTTGACTGCCGCTCGGGGATGTAGTTGTAGATACGTTTAGTCAACGTGGGTCGTTGGCTCCACCTGTTCTCTCCTTCTACGACATGCTGTTGTTGTCGCCATATTCCATATGTCACTTAGTCATCTCTGCCTCGCTGCGGGTCAGCACCTCCGAAAGAAACGGAGGACTTCATTCAGTGACTCCGCGATCGCCCTCTGAACGATCAGAATAAGGTAAAGCTTGAAGATAAGTTTTGTACTCTATTAATTTCTCAGTCCCTCTAGTCGGGTGGGCGCCGGCCGGTCTTTCGGCCAGATCCCCCTAAAAACCGTACGTGCGGGTCTCCCCGCATGCGGCTCACGCCATTCGAGGTGGCCCAGCCCAGCATTCATTCGCAAATCCTGTAGTGAAATTGAGACTGCTCGACCTCGGAAGCTAATTCGCGTGTAGGCAGCGCTGTCTATCGTACGGTTGACTTTATCATCTATTCATTGAATGAATAATTGACTTTCTTACATTTTATATATAGGCTCGCTCCCTCTTTTTCCAAGAATTCATTCACTTCCCTTAACTTCATAGGGCTTTCTATAAGAGGGGAAAAGCCTTCCATTTCCGTCAAATGACCCGGCCTCCCCTGGCTCTTCCACCGTCCGGGATCCCTTTCCCCCTATGCTCACCCGGCGCAGGCCTACCACGCTTCGCGCCTGCGGCGTTTTCGCCAGACGGTCTTTGCCTGTAGTGCCATCCTCCCCGCTGGCTGTATGGGAATTTCTCTCCTCTCCTTTCAGTCGAGTTCCTAAAGCCCCTCGACGCTGCCTTCTGTTAGGCTATAGATTACAGGAACAAATGTAGTTGAATGAGACAGCAGGCGGGTTACACGTTCCACTACGCCGAGATGTGAGGTGCAGGTGATGATGATCACCCCGGGGTATGCGCTAGCGCCCTTGACAGGCACTCCAGGACCCGCCAACGCTCATGAAACCCGGGTCGGGCGGTCCTCCCCATTCATCCGACCAGAGGTGTGGATAACGAGGCCACCTTCACAACCTTCTCCCCTCTGTCCCTATGTTGTAGTAAGGTAGGGCGGTTCGCTTTAGTTGCTCAACCGCCCCGCCCCTCTCTTTTCAGTCGAGTGACTTCGCCCCTTAGCCCGGTGCTCATGACCCGCTACGGAACCTCCACCGTGCCGGGGGACCAAGCAGGGCATAGCTAGCGGCATAGGAGCCGACTCGGCGTCAGCGGCTTCGTGCCGCACTGGAGTGATCCAATATGTGGTTCCGCACGTTCCACCACTTCTCCGTTCATTTCCAATACTAATCGTGAAACACCATGAGCAGCAGGATGTTGAGGTCCAAAATTCGAAGTAAAATTTTTGATTTGCCTTTTCCTAGTCGTCATGGGAAAGAAAGGCAGAAATCTGAAAGAGATGATTCCCTGAGATCTTGTCCAATACCACTTGTACCAGAAATGCATCTCCTTCGACGACCCTTCCACCCTAGTCCCCCTCCCCTTATTACGCTTGCTTGGACCCCGCCCCACCAGCTTTTTTTTTACACAGGACTACTACTTTACAATCTAATTTGATTGAAAGCTCTCAATAAAATTATAGATCTCCCGCCATATTGGACTTTTTGTTTTTCCAATACAGTCGAGGACTCTTTTAAGATGACTTAAACGGCTCCCATTTGAGGGGAAGCTGTTCAGATCCCCGAAGTAGGCTTCAATACCTATGCGAATATCGGAATCTTCCTTTATCCGAAGGCGCAAAGCCCTCTTTATATAAAGAGAGGGCTTTATCAACAATGCTTTCTATCTTTTTAGAGCATAAGTTGAAATGGCCTTCTGTTAACCGCCACTCCTTAGACGAAATCAGATCCTTAAAAATCTTCTTTTTATTTTCTATTTGCTGCTTGTCGAGAGTTTGGAAAATCTCATCTTGAGATATTTAGAGCTTTCGACCACGGGAAAAGAAGCTGAAATAGTAGGAGTTTACCTTATAGCAGGACACTCGCCCGTTGACAACTCTTTCTTAGGTTACTAATCGGTGACTTGCTTCGCCCAGGGGAATCTATACTGTTTCATCCCTGTTGGTTCAGGCCTCCTCTTCCATCCCGTGTTTTACTTATATTCAAATTGAGTGCTTTTTTTTGTCTCCACTTGAGTCTTAGTTACTGGTAGCAATTTCATGACATTGCCCCACTGTAACTGGACAGCCAAATCGTACATCCTAAATATTATCCCGTACCTGAACGAATCATCCATGTTCGCAGATCGGTAATATGTACGGATAAAGATCGGCACATCCATAAAGACTTCAAGCTCTATACTGGCACTAAGCCTTAGCATACAATTCCATCTTTGATACTCCAGATAAAGCTTCATCCACCCATGCATGGTACAGAGTGTATTCATTGAATACTTCCATACCTGGATAGGCGAACACCTCACTAGGAGGAAGTCTCGACATGTTCTGCCGCATACCACACCACCATGTGATGTGATAGGGCGAAGAGGGGCCAGGAAGAATAGTACCCTAGTGGTTGTCCAGCAACAAAGCTAACCTTTGCGGGTTGAAGGCTATGTCCGGGACGCCCGTCGGTTCGTTGAATTTTGCTACAGCGAACAGCCCGTCTCTTCCCGTCCCCTGTACACGACGAACAAAGTCGTCCAGGAATCGAAGGCACGGCACCCTAAGGTCTTCTGAAGCGGGCAGCAACTTCTCGAGCCTGCGCACAAACCACTCTAAAGATGAGTACGTTAGCTCATCATTAGAGCTGTCGTACGGGTGGGTACCTAACAAGATTCCAATTTTTTTGAAGATGGCATAAATTTATTATGAAGATTGAGACGAAGGTTCCCGCGGTTCAGAATGAGCTTCTGCGCCGGAAGCCCCAGAATCTTACTCAGTGGGCATCATAAAGAGCTCTAAAGGGGAGGATAGGACCTATACCTAGGAAAATAATGAGTCAAGCCTGAAAAGAAAGTCGAACCGCGAAGGCAAGTATCCTCGCCCCCGCGATGGGAACTTTCAATAAAGCACAGTAGAGTGCTTTACCTACCAGAGGTATCTCTAGAATGAAAGAATCATTTTATGCTTCCTTGGCCATGTACAACATGGATTAGCATTATGTCATTCCTACAATTCCTACAAGTGATCCACCTTCCAGTATTTGAAGGAGAGGACTTCGATATATTATATAATATGTTTCTTTCCATTCCTCGTGAGCCACTTATTTCTCCGAAACAAGAGATCAAAGTGATTTTCCTCCTTTTTCCCAATAAGTCGACGGCCTTACACCATTGGGATACTTCGAATAAACTAGCGTACATATAGGATACACCAGTGCTAAAACCTTTTCTCAAGAGATCTTCCAAACTGTTAGAGTCCTTGCTCCGGATGGTCTTCCCCCGGTGTGAAAGCAGTTGGTTTCGTAGTTTTAGAATTCTGCTGATCCCAAGTACTCCATCTCCATCATTGCATATGAAAATATAGAAAGTAAAGAAGAAAAGGCATAACCAGAAGAATTGTGAAAAATAAGTGAATTTATCCAGTTGAGGCATGATTAGATTAATTGATTTCAACAAAATGATTCCCTCCAGACAGCTTCACTCCGTCAAGCCTCTAGGAGTAGTTAAGAACTATAGAAAGTTGTGGTTGGTTGTTGACCAACAAAAGCATGGGAGAAAACCAAGAAAAAGGGGGCATAGAGATTTCTTCTCTTATGAGATTGATAGTTTGATCGCGGGGGCGGCCCCGGCAGGCTAGCGATCAGAAAAGAAAATCGATTCTATATACGTTATGGTATGGAAAAAGATCTGACTTTGTTAGAAGAAGATGAGCTGCCTATATCTTTGTATGTACAGGTCTCGGTAATTGAAGAAAGAATGCCAAAGTTATTAAGCCCGGTAAGACCCCGTGATAAGACATCTTCCGCAATACAAAATAACAACGGGGGATAAAGGATCCCCCTGTCTCACACCGCCTAACATGAGAAATATCCTTTTGGAGAACCATTAACCAAGACAGAGAGCTTGGCAGAGGAGAGGTGCTTTAGCACAACCCGAGTGAAACGAGAGGAACGAGAGTGAAACGCACTTTAGTGACTATAGAACTTCTTTCTCTAGGAGAGGGAAACAGCCCGGATCACCAGCTAAGGCCCCTAAATGGCCGCTCAGTGATAAAGGAGGTAGGGGTGCAGAGACAGCCAGGAGGCTGCCTAGAAGCAGCCACCCTTGAAAGAGTGCGTAATAGCTCACTGGGAACGGATTAGCTTATTGGCAGCTCCGATGCCGCCACGGAGCCTTCATTCGCCGGTTCTTGGCACTTGAGAGTGGTTCAAGCTAAGCCCCCGTCATCGTCTCAACTACCTTTAGAGTGGTGGATTGCTGGAGACAAAGTCCCCCCTCTCCATACATAAAGGGAATTCTAGTTGAGATGCTGAAGAGAAAATTGAAGTCGTTTAGACTTCAATTGCCTCCTCAGGATGTCTCGTCTTTGAAGGGGAGGCAGCTATGAATGAGTATACTTTCTATCGTAACTGGGTGGAATCGTGGTTACAGCACATCCGTTCATACTACCTTCTTTTCATTGATGGGAGATCCTTCTCTTTCAAAGTTCTTTGAGATTGAGATATGTGCCCACTCTTGTAAGCGTTCGACTTTCGACCAACAGGTCTTTAAGTTTGGCCTTCTATGGGAGTGTGTGGATATTGCTCGCTCTAGAACAGTTTATTGGCAATGTGCTTTAGGCACAGGTCATATACAGGAAGATAAGGTATCGGAGGCAACAAGCCCCTTTACTGATGACAGTTGTACCAACAGCTGTTTATCAAGGATGACTGGACAATAAAGAATGGGAACTGGGAAAGTCACTGCTATTGGCGGATCTTTGCCTAGAACCGAAACTGATCTTTAGCTAGCCGACCACGTGCCAGAAGTTTATACTGGCATTGTAATAGGTCAAGCAAGTCTGCTGGCAACCCTGTAGCCTATTGGCTTCTTCCTATATCCCTGTTCGGGCAAACTTTTGATTCCATTACCGAGCCCAAAGAAGATTCTTCCCCTAGTTATACTTATCACCTTTTCATACTGGGCAGCATCTATTGAGAGTGGATTGACGGTGTTGAGAGATTTCCAGCATAAGCAGTAGTTAAACCAGCATAATGAAAAAGCTAGAAAAAGGGGCAAGTAGGTCGGCTTCAGCCAGAAGAGCTTAACCGAATTTTTCCAATACAACTTAAGCTCCAGGAAGAAAGCAAAGCCTTGAGGGAGTGAGCTTAGTGACTTTTTTTCGGTCGGTTTGCTAAAGCACCTCCCGGGCACTAAACAAAAAGTAATGCTTAATAGGTCCCTATACACCTTTCTAAGACAACAGATCGAATTCCTATACTCCCTTCGTTCGAAGACCACTCTTGAAGAACTTTTCCTTACCTATGCCCCTTAGCCAATCAAGCCTTACTTTCCCTTTTTTTCTTGCCTCGGTCTTTCTTTGGTCTATTTCTGCGGGTCACTAAACTAACCTTCTCTGGTCCGCTTTGGCTATTGAACTAATATTCTTCCCCCCCAGGCCCCAAGCCAGTCAGTTTGACCAGGAATGCCTGCGAACGGTATAATCATGAATAAGAAGAGCAAGCGGTAAACGAGTGCGAAGGGAGCGAAGCGAGTTTTTTTTTTAAGGAAGTCTAGTCTCCTTCAGGCGAGTTGAACGAACCGGTCTACTCAAGCTCCTGAGAGCGAGCGGAATAGCCTGGTCTTTCTAATCAAATAAGTAGTTAACCCGCGATTGACCTTTATCTTGTCTACCTATGTCTCGCATGAGAAATCGAATTCGGGGTGATCAAAACTAGCCAACGAACTCAGCTGGCGAGTGTGAGGCTATAGATGTAGTCTATAAAAAAAATAATTGAGCTGACAAAAGGGAAGAAAGAGTTGTTACGCCGCCTTCGACAATTGTGAAACCAACCAACAGGTGCTTTCTTTTGTTGTGTCGCTAAATAAGCAGGCTTCCGTCAAGCGAGGTCAGTCAAAGGGAAAGAAGAAAGAGTGAGCGAGAAAGCGGTGAGCTCTAGGAGATAAGCCTTCCTTCCCTCTTTGACTACCGTTGATGGCGGGGAGCGGAAACCTTTCCCTTTCTAGTTATGAATTCCGTATTAAAAAAAAAAAAGTGCATAATATTGGATTCAAACCGACGGTCCACCCTTTCTTTGAACCTTGTCAATGATCGAACTTAAAGATATGAACTGAGTGCCATTTGATGAGTAACTGAGAACAAAGGAGAGGGGTATAGCAAGGATAAAGTAATGAAAAAGGAAGTCATTGCTAGTAGTAACGACTTATTACGATCCATTGGTTCATATAGAATCCATGTCCTAGGTGTATCAAAAAACATTCTTTTCACTAAGCGTATATAATAAAATAGAGTGAAAGGGTCCACCCCCGAAACCAAGGGGATACTAACTAACAGCTGAGTCCTCTCCAAACCGCAGGAGATAGTTGCCCATCATACGGCTCACCAACTTGCCTCTATGGGAGGCTCACTCCGGGCAGGTTCGGATCACTTATAATACAAAGCTCGGAGAAGGAAGGGGTTGGGTTAGGAACGCAGTAACTCGACCCCTCATCAACTAATTAATGAGACCTTATCCTTGGGAGAGGGCCGAAGGCACTCGATTAAAAGGTTCAAAGATCTCGACTGAAAGGTTCAAAGATCTCGAGCGTAGCGAGAGGTGTTTTAGCAACTCGACTGAAAAGGAGAGGGCGAAGTCATGACTCGAGCACTTGTCTAGAGAGGTCCATAGGAACAAAGGAGCTCGACTGTAAGGAGAGGAACGAGAGTGAAACGTGAGGAGAGGTGAGGTTTCAGTTTTCAATATGATTCTTTTTTCGTATTTGTTCGATGAGAAATGCGAGTCAGTTTTGTCCATTTTTTCTATCCCCCTCTATCAAACAAAATGATCAAAAAGGAAGTTTACTGGCTTCTTATTCTCGTCTTTGATCTCTTCCATCTCTGTCTCGCTCGTTGTCACCTATATTGAAGAAAGAAACTCTGTAGAGAATGAAGAGGGGCCTAGGATCTTCTTTTCAACAATGCTTCTCGAGGCCCCCCCCTGAATAAGTAAGGCCCCGTTAGCCTGGGGCGAAGATGGGGATAAGGAATAAGGATTGAAGCCCCCTTAGCTCTGCCAGGCACTGGACAGGGGTTAGCTCGGTAAATGTGTAGAGCCAAGTGTAGTATGGTGTAGTAGTAGGCACTTCTAGGCCCCTTCCCGGCTACTGGATCACTCCAGTGCTTTGGGTACTACGGACCCTCTGCCATCCATTGCAGCAGAGCCGTTTCATGAGCGGGGGGGCTAAGCGCAGTTCTTTGAATCAAACGTTGAATGAAATCGATTCTTTTTTAGATATCAAAATGGAAATCGGATAGGATAGATGGATGGATCTATCTTTCCATTTATATATTACTAAAGGATTTATATAGTTAAGTAGCGTAGCAAGAAGCCCCAAATCCTTGATTTGGCCAGGAAAGACTGCACTGCTTTGGGCCCAGGATGCGAAGGGAATGAGCTCGGCTGCTTCTCCTCCACACCGATTTTTTTCCGTGCCTGCTCCGCATGCGCTTCGCGCGCCATTGGCGCTTTGCTCTCCTCTTATTCTTCATTGGACGGTTCGGTTCGGATGGACTTCGCCGTTCTTTCCCAACTAAAAAAGAAAAGGCTGTATCACATCGAGATGTCGATTCGTTTTCCGCCCCCAATGAGATGGGGAATTTGTAACCCCCTATTTCTACTTTGGGGCCCTTCATCTTTCTGAATCCAGGCCCGTCCCGGCTCGCGTCGTTCCAACAACCGGCGGGGAGCCACCTCAGTATACGATCGCGCGCAGTAACTGGGAGTCCTATTTACACCTAAGGCGAACTTCAATTCACCAAACCAAGGTTCATCTCGTGTAGTGATTGTGGACTCTACTAAGGATATTGAGTAGACGGTTGATGTATCAGACTCGACCCTATCTTTCGTAGCATGCATTCCCATCGGTGTCGCAACTGATTCGGTAAGCTACGTGTCCGGTGCACGGAGAACTGCCTCCGGTCCTCCAAACTTACTTATTCGTGGCAACCTTCCGGCCGCCCAACGACCTATAACGCTAGTCACTACTCCCACTGGGGCTAGAAAGTAAGCCCCACAACCCAAAGCGGCGAAGAACAAATAGAATTTGCTACAAAAGCCGGCTAACGGGGGTATTCCTGCGTATGAGAACATAGTAATGGAGAAGGTAATAGCCGAAATAGGATTCGTTTTGGCTAGAGCGCCCAAATCCGCTATATATTTGACACGGGTTTGCCGTAATGCTGAAACTATGGCGAATGCATCCATCGTCATTAATGCATAAATAAAGATACCAATTAGTAGTGATTGAATTCCTTCTATGGTTCCACATGAGAAACCAGTACGAATATAACCTACATGTCCAATTGAACTATGAGCTAGAGGTCTTTTGACTTTCGTTTGGGCCATGGCGGCCAGTGCTCCTAAGATCATAGAAGCAATGCTGCAGAAAAAGAAGATTTGTTGCAATGTAGCTCCATAGGAACCATAAATAGAAACACGTAAAATATTAGCAGAAATAGAGATTTTAGGCGCAATAGAAAGGAATGCTGTAACCGGGGTGGGTGAACCCTCATAGATATCTGGTGCCCACATATATAGAGTCAAAAGGAATATGGAGTCCGAGGGGGAGGGGGTTTTCTTCGGGGCTCGAGAGATTGAATAGACCCACAAGTTTGAAATTCGCCACTGGGGAATTCACACGAAAGGGAACGAGGAATTCTCAACGAAAAAAGTGCTCTCTGAACCGAACGTGAAAGTTTTTTTCCATCAGACGGCTGTTCCTGTAACTCCACTCTCGACTTGGATTATATATCCAAAAAGGTCCGCTCTCGGCCATTCCACACGCTGCCTAGCCGAGGTGTGGTTATCTGAAGTGGATTCTCTCTTTTCTAGTAGATGCCGAACCTGCTGCCCCATTGACTAAGAAGAAGGGCGGGCGCAGCAGCTACATGGACCCCTTCCTTTCTGTTGTTGCCAGCGCTTTCCCGGGCCGAGCCGGAATTTTGGATTATATTCTAATGGGCAGGCAAAGCCCGCAGGCTGCTATATCCCACAATAGGCCAGCGGGCGGAACGAGGAGAGAGAGGCTCCGGCAATCATAGCACCGCGGTCGAAAAAGCGTGCTCCCTTCAGATAACACGCACCGTAGGCCATCCTCGGCCTTCTTCGTTTTCGATGCAAAAGAAAGAAAATCTCTCGATCTCCGAAAGCCTTTTCCTTCCCCCGCCGCATCTCCCTTCCTTCGTCGAGCCTTTCCGGGGTTGTTCCTTCCTTATCAGAACTTGGCGGGCATTCTTTCCAGCCGGGGGGTGGGTTTTGTTTGAACATAGGCTCAAACATGATTTGAAGGTCCTAGCTACGCCATGCGTTCAATACCAAATCTGGAAAGCTGCAGAGATGACAAAAAGAGGGCGCTTTCCTATGTTGCACTGAAAAAAGAAGGACCTAAGAGCGTCTTCTCTTAGGTTTTTTCCTCCCGCGCCCGCCGCCGCCTAGCCCCCGTTAGAGGGGAAGGGGAAGATTAGCAAAGCGAAAAAAAAGACAGAGGGAGGAGGAGCAGCATCTTATTCTCTTCGCGAGAACTTCCGGATCGAAGAAGCATTCGGAACGGGCTCCGCGTTCATTTCGTTGGTGGAAACGATCCAATCCATTCGGGGCTTCGGCCAAAAACGAATTCGACTTGATTCATAGATAGAATCAATGATAAATAAACAAAAGATAGATGAACGAGATATCTTTTCTTTATATGTCTATCTATCCTTCCGATTTTATATCGTTATATCTGCTCTCTCAATTTTTTTTTAGAGAGAGCAGATAGATCTTATCCCCTATATCGAACACTAATTCCTATCTATTGATAGGAAGATCTTCGTCTAATAGCGGACTTTGCCTTTTTTTTAGGAATTTCTCATATCCAAGGCAGCTTACCACAAGAACCCCACCCCATACGACTAGTTGGGGGGCTTGTTCGCCTTTTGAATCAACAAACAAAGTAAGTTGTAGGTAGGGGCTTCATAGCTACTTTCATTCTAAAGGAAAGCGAAGAACCAATCTTTAGTCAATAGGAGCCCTACTTCCCTCGACCTCATCACTTCAATTGTTGCGCAAACCAATTTCTTTTCTTAGTCACCGGGCGGAGCGCACCTTTGTCACAGTAGGGCGAGCTGTTTGATAGTGACTTCTTGCGTTTGGTAGGGCGACGAAAGGCTACTTCAATCTAGGAAACAGCCGGAAACTCGAGAAGGTCGCCTTTGGAAGCGTTCGCCGGTAACCAAAGCCTCACTCCTTCCTTTTGATTATGTCGTGACGCTGACTGAATCCAATCTATAAAAAAAACCCGGAAACTCAACAAAGTGCGTTCCCTTTCGTCAAGTAGGTAAAGTAGGCATACGAACCACTTTTGCTTTGCGGAATAAAACAATGAATGAGGCGGAATGGAGAAAGGAAAGGTCCGCGGGTATTTATTACTCTTATAAAAGAGGAACTCGAGCTTATTGCTAGAGGTGCTTTAGCAACTCGACTGAAAAGGAGAGGAGGGACAAGGGCGGTCTTGCTTGGCGCGAAGGCTGCTGGTTTGGGGGTACGGTACTAAAGGTCCTCGGACTTCCAGGCGGTTTTGATTTTGGGCAGCTGTTCACCGTTGGATCTCGCCAATACAGCCCCCTATGGTTTTTGTTACCGAGATATCTTTTTTTTTTCATTGTTCCCAGGGATTTTTTGGGTAATCTGCTTCCATGCTGCAAACAGTCAAATCTGAACTCAACCTTGTCGCTCTTCTTTCTTTCCTCGCGGGCAGGAAGCACACCAGCAGCGTGCGTTGCGTGATTCTACTGTGTTTTTTGCACTTGACTGGGTGGACAGTTGACCGGAAGAGAACTTCGATTCGCCCGGCCAGCAGGCGGGCGGCGTGCTTATCTTGTGTGACAACACTACAGAGCGAGTGGCTCTTCTAGGCGGGCAGCTGTGTGACAACACTACAAGGGTTTTTTTTCCTCGTGTAACATGCTATGGTCTCAATGCCCTTACGAGGTAGTGATGAGTTTCACTCGCTCTAAGCCCGGCCCGCGCGCGGTTAGGAAGATTGGCCGCAATCTGAGCGGTACCACCCACCCTACCCTACCACCTATAGGCGGCCGTCCGTCCTACAGCCGCCCGAAAAGGAACTGCAGTGATCTTGAATAGGAATCCTACAGCGATAGACAGAATCCCCATAAAAATACCACTAGATCGAGCACCAGTGATTTCGTATCCGGTCAAAATCTTGGCTAATTGATCGAAGTGGGTAGCTCCAGTAGACCCATAGATCATGGAACAAATAGGGTGGGTAGGCCCAACCACCACACTACACGTATAGACGCGAACCCCCCTCGTTACCGTACGTGCGACTCTCACCGCATACGGCTCGCACAAAGACTCCTAAATCCATCCCGAGCCTTTTCTTCCCACCTCTCCTTTCAGTCGAGTTACTAAAGTACCTCTCCAATCCTCGATCAAACTTGCCCAGGCGCTATTAAATAAATGGGGGTCTTTCCTTCGCCTATCGTATATTGTATGTATCGGCTTGGCTTCGTCCAAAACTAAAACAAGGAAGCATTCCGGCGGGCGCGTGCGTGTAGGAAGGCCGACCATTACATAAGCTAAAAGACTAGGACTACAAGCCAGCCGGAAGCGACTCGCTTCTATTCCCCGTTGGGATTGGATATAGATGGGGAATCTATTGATCGTAGTAGTTCGCCAACCTCTCTAACTAACATACGATCAAATTTTCGGCACGGCCAAAAAAAGAAAGAGCTTCACTCGGTGGGCCTTCCTACGCTGACGAATGCCTCCTTTCTCTTCTCTTCAGTCTACAACAAGTGGGAGAGGCAGGATTCGAACCTACGTAGAAAAACTTCAACAGATTTACAGTCTGCCGCTTTTGACCACTCGGCCACTCTCCCTTTTCTCTTACCTTCTGCCTTTTCCCCCTCCCCTAGTTCCAATCGTTTTAGGTAAGTCGGCATTCTTAGTGGAAAGGACTTATACCATGAA